ATTTCTTTTCTACTCCTGCCAGTCTATTTTTGTTTTTTGTTTTGTGAATACTGTCTATAATGATTGCTGAATCGAAAATTTTCAATTGAACTTATTCCTTCAATTGGTGGTATTTTTGCTTATCCCTATCTCTTTCAAAAATGAAAATTTAGGAAAGTGCTTTCTAAACATATGTATAAAAAGAACATATTTCATTTAGTCCCTTCATGCCTACGATAACTAGTTATTTCGGTTTTTTACTAGTGGCTTTAACTATAACCTCAGCTCTATTTATTGGTTTGAGTAAGATACGACTTATTTGAAAATGAATTGAATTTGAATGAACGAACAATTCACAAAAACAAATCGTTATTTACTATATGCATAGATTCTATAGTTCTTTACTGCGCTAATTACCAATTATCTGTCATTGAGATTCATGGGTAATACAGATTAATATTTATGGATAGATATTACCTCCCTTTTTCCCTTTCAAAATAAAAAAAAATTGAAAATGATTGAAGTTTTTCTATTTGGAATCGTCTTAGGTCTAATTCCCATTACTTTGGCTGGATTATTTGTAACTGCATATTTACAATATAGACGTGGCGATCAGTTGGACTTTTGATTAATTAACATCTCGTTCTTTTTTTTTTGACTGACCCCCTTCTTTATTAATTCATTTAATTGAATTGAATCTATGGGAGGTCGAGTCAGATTGCTGTTGCATTTTTTTATTTCAATTTGAGTTCGGTGTAATTTTCTACCTAACAAGAACAGAATCACGCTCTGTAGGATTTGAACCTACGACATTGGGTTTTGGAGACCCACGTTCTACCGAACTGAACTAAGAGCGCTTTCTTATCACAATAAGATAAGACTGTAATGGAAGGGGGAGGATTCCTTTTTTTTTATTTTATATAAAACCACAAGATATCTTGCACACCTATACTATTATATATGATATATAATAGTATTAAAGATTCTGTATGCTCAATTTGAATCGATCTAAAATTGCTCCTTCGTTACTGCTCGGAGGAGAAGTAATAGGTAGGGATGACAGGATTTGAACCCGTGACATTTTGTACCCAAAACAAACGCGCTACCAAGCTGCGCTACATCCCTTTCAATTGGTCTACAGTGTCATTATAGAGAATCCCTGTCTTGTTTTCCACACTTTTAGTTCCTCTATTGATACAATATCAGTTTATCTTGCCATTCCCCCTTTTTGTCTCATATCATATAAGGATCTTATAATAAATTTATTAAGAAAGAAATATTTTTCGTGGAAATTCTTGGGTGGAAAGTTACATATTTTTCTGTTTTAAGAAAAGGAAAATCTTATCTATCGAATCATTGTACATTTGAATTTGAATTAGGGATTCCGCATACAAATAGACAAATGGAAGTGGTCCTTAACTAAATATTCATCTGATTATATATCTAGTACCATATTGTAATACAATAAAGAAGGGGGATTTAAAATGCGAGATCTAAAAACATATCTTTCTGTAGCACCAGTACTAAGTACTCTATGGTTTGGTTCTTTAGCGGGTTTATTGATAGAGATCAATCGTTTATTCCCGGATGCGTTGACATTTCCTTTTTTTTCATTCTAGTTCTTTATTGCCGTGGGACGGGGTGAAGGAGATTAGAGATACAATCAAATATCTGTGACTATCCCCCCATTTTTTTTTCGTTTTTTAGAATTAGATCAAATAAGGGAGGGTAGGGGGAAAAAATAGTAGATTCACCCGCACCGAAACTTGGGTTCGGGCTCCAATTAAATGACTAGTCGAACGAAAACAGAAATGCGGCTAAGGCAACAAAACAAGTATTCTACAAAATATTCTACAAAATGTGTCAATGAAATACTCCACTGTGATTCTATTCTAAATTTTGATTCTAAATAAAATTAGAAATCATTGTATTACTTATTATTTACTATATTATTAATATTGATTTCAATTGATTACAACAAAATCATCATTCATAATTTGATTTTTAGTTAGCAACTTCTATTTTTTTCTTATTCGTTTTTGACCGGAAAATCAACGAGATAGGGTGGGGTAGATTAAAACCAAAGGGGGGTTCATGGCTAAGAGTAAAGATGTCCGAGTAACGATTATTTTGGAATGTACCAGTTGTGTTCGAAACGGTGTTAATAAGGAATCAACGGGCATTTCCAGATATATCACTCAAAAAAATCGACACAATACGCCTAGTCGATTGGAATTGAAGAAATTCTGTCCCTATTGTTACGAACATACAACTCACGGGGAGATAAAGAAATAGATCAAATCGAGTGCTGCCTATATGTCATATGTCACCACTCTCCCAAGGAATATGAAAATATGACTTACTTTAGGTATAGAATTAGTTATATGTAATATAACTATTAGTACATAGAATATATTATTCTTTTTTTTATTTGAATTCATTTTCATTATTACATTATTTCTATATAATTATTACATATACATAAATTTAAAATAATAAACAAAGCAAATCCTATAAATTCCATAATTCGGTACGATCTAAATAGGACTAAATAATATTTTAGAATTTTAGAAATATAGATAAGGATAGGATTTTTATTTTGAGAGATAAGGAATAAACAAATCATGAATAAATCCAAGCGATCTTTTCGTATCATGAATAAATCCAAGCGATCTTTTCGTAGGCGTTTGCCCCCGATCCAATCGGGGGATCGAATTCATTATAGAAACATAAGTTTAATTAGTCGATTTATTAGTGAACAAGGAAAAATATTATCTAGGCGAGTAAATAGATTGACTTTAAAACAACAACGATTAATTACTATTGCTATAAAAAGGGCTCGTATTTTATCTTTGTTACCCTTTCGTACTAATAAGTATGCAATTCGTAATAATAAGTATGCGAAACGATTTGAAAGAAGGAAATCGACCGCTAGAACTAGAAGTCTTAGAACTAGAACTAAATCAAATTGAAATGGGCTTATCCTTCAATTTTCAATTGAATCAAAATTCAAATCCGACCTCAAACGTAGGTTGATGTTTTATTCGAAAAATCCGATAATCAAACAAAATCAAATTCAATTGTAGTGTCGTAAGAATAAGAAATAAATAAAAATAAAAGAAAGAATCGAGTCGGGAAAGGAAAATCAATCTTTTTTTTTTGAGCGTCTTGTCTTTGCTCTTTTTGTTTTGATGACCTTATCATCATTTTTTTTCGTACTAATTTCTATTCTACCCTCTCCGAGTTTATTCTTGAGGAAACTCCATTAAAAGTATTCCGGTGGATTCCTTCCGATCTACTTATTCTTTTTCTTTTTTTTTTTTAATTAAAAAATCGCATTGGAAATCGTATAAAGACAATTCCTATTTAATATAGCTATTTGTGCAAGTATTTTACGATTAAGAAGCAACTGCTTCCGGTACAGATTGTGTATTAGTGTACTATACCTATAGGATAGCAACCTCCCGCGAATTGCTGCATTTATTCGAGTGATCCACAAACGACGAAAATCTCTTTTTTTCCTACCTCTATCCCGATGCGCCGAAAACAAAGCTTTTATTCTTTGTTGAATAATAGTTTGAGTAAGTTTTGAATGAGACCCTCGAAAACCTAATACAAAGAAACGCATTTTTGTTCGACGTCTCCGAGCTATATATCCCCGTTTAATTCTGGTCATTGAAGAAAAGAAACTTTGATGAATAACTCATTCTTTCTTTCAGTTATTCTTTTGCCCTTTACTAGTCTATTAATAACAAAACGGATTCTTCCAATGTATAAAATCAAAATTCCAATGGCTTTTGCTACTATAACCGTCCCGACCACGATTTTTTTCCTTTTTTTCTAGTTCTAGGCATTTTATTTTGCCTTGAAATAATTCAATATTAGGTATAAAAAAAAGCCTAATCACTCAAAAAGTAGTAAATAGAAATGGCTAACTAGTGGGTTCCATCGTCTCTATGATTACTTCTTAAACGGTGAGGCCCTCTCTATACACCGGAGCTCCTTACTTCATTTAATCAATGAATGCTATGGGTAACTTGTACAATTCACACTTTTTGGCTCTACCCCCTATGTCCAGTAATAGATCTTTCATAATCAGAGACCTATCTTATACAGTAACGGTATTTAATTATGAAAATGAGTTAGGTAGCTGACCTTCTTAGTCCGTTCTTGGAAGCATAATTTTTTTTCTTTTTCAAATAGGATTTGAACCGCTTAATGGATAATCATTTGCTACCAATGGATACTTTTTTCTCATCTTAAATTACAAATTGAAGTGATTGGATTTGCACCAATGGAAACCATAAATTTGATACACCGTAAGAGATGGTAAATCCATCTTTTTTAGATAGTGAAGAGAAGAACCCTATTCACTGGTACTGATCATTGATACTGAAAAAAGGTTTACTTTTCTCTCAGCTCATGATCGGAACGAGTCGCACATACACCCTAGTACATGTTCCTCGACGTTGAGGACATCCCCGAAGAGCAGGGGATTTCGTGACATTTTTGATTGGCTGTCTTGCCTTTCTAATAAGTTGTTTAATAGTTGGCATGCTAAATCATATACATAATGGGCTGGTTTAGAGCGATCCTAACCGGATGAAATTCCGAATCCCTTCTTTTTTTGTTTATTTCATAGAACTATAAATAAGAAATTCACTCTTGACAGTAATATATGTTGTATATGTAAATCCTCTATGTGAAAATATGCGGAATTCGTCCACGAAAAAAAAGGGGGTATAGATATAAAAAAGGGGGAATAGGCCGAACGTAAAAATCCATTGCATTGATATGCTAAAATGAAAATTCAAATATGAAATAGGGGCTAATGAGATATAAATAAAAAATCGTAAATAGAGTTCAAGTTCGAATTCCATAGATAAGATGGGCCATATTGTCTATAATGATAGACAAATGAAAGACTTTTTCAATATTTTTATTCATCCAGTTGATATTTTGAAAATGGGTCGGTTCAACTTGAAAATTCCTTCATTGAAATTGGATAGAATAAGTAAACA